AAAATCTACATACTATGGCTAGGAATGTGGTACTAAGGAATTCCCGGCATCTCGTAGAAAAAGAGTATAAAGAAACAAAAGGCTTTTTAGAATTTCATTTTTTATCAGAGATAATCATATAATAATTACTAAAAATAATTTGGTTCTTTTTACAAATTTGATGTCGATAAATCCGCGAGTCTAGAAATTCATTTCGGACAATTGAACCTTCTCGAACTGTTTCTTTTTAAGAACCAAAAAGATTTGTGCCAAAATAACAGATGCGAAGAAGAACAAAAGGCCTTGTACACGTAATGGATCTTGAAGTACTATTTCTGCATCTCCCTGACCAAATCCGCCCACATTAGGATTACTTGTCAACGGTTGATCCAATTTGATAGATTCGCCTTCTGAAATAAGAAGTTCTGGCCCCCGAGGGATAATATCAACCACTTGACGTCCATCCAATGTATCCGCTATGGTTATTTCGTATCCCCCCTTTTCTTTTCGTAGGATTTTGCTTACTATACCTGATGCTGTAGCATTATAAACTGTATTGTTACTCTTGCTCCCGTCAGGATAAATCTGGCCCCTTCCCCTGTTTCCGCCTACGTAAATAGGATATTTTAAGAAGTGAATGTCTTTCTTAGTAGCGGGGTCGGGGGAAAGAATAGGAAAGGTTATTTCACTATATTTCTGACCAGGAACAGGGCCTATGACAAGAATATTTTTTTGATTGGGGCGATAGCTCTGAAAAGACAGATTGCCCATCTTTTCTTTTATCTCGGGGGAAATACGATCGGGAGGGGCTAATTCAAAACCCTCTGGTAAAATAAGAACAGCCCCCACATTCAAAGCCCCTTTTTTACCATTAGCAAGAACTTGTTTCAGTTGCATATCATAAGGAATTCGAACAACGGCTTCAAATACAGTATCGGGAAGTACCGCTTGCGGAACCTCAATATCGACCGGTTTATTAGCTAAATGGCAATTGGCGCATACAATACGTCCAGTCGCTTCTCGTGGATTTTCATAACCCTGCTGTGCAAAAATGGGATATGCGTTTGAAATGGATGTACGAGTTATGATATATATCATGAGCGATACGGAAATAGATCGAGTAATCTGTTCCTTTATCCAAGAAAAAGTATTTCTAGTTTGCATGGTCCAAGCATTGATCCCAAAAATTTCTACAATAAATTGGGGTAGGTCACTAATGGAGTTTCCTATCCACGATTCTGTTATTTACTGGAATAATTTGACTGGATTAATAGAAATTAATTTCTATTTTTATAGGAATATAGTAGGAATCCGCGGGATGGCTAGAAATATAAAGCGATTTTCAACGCTTTGCTTATATACAACTGCAAAGTAAGAAACATTCTAATTGGATTAGGTAGATAATTTTTCAGTCATTCATTGAATGATAAATCACTACAAGTGACGGAGATACGCGATTTAAATAACGGAAAATCCAATATTTGAAAATTGTATCTACAATGACTGGAAAAGTGGAAACAAGGCCAGATATAATTTGATCATTATGAACAAATCCAAAATCCTTGTAGACAAAGCCAATCAGCAGTTCCCAACCATGCGGCGAATGAAATCCGATACACAAATCAGTTAATAAAAGAAGAGAAAAAGCTTTTATTGTGTCACTTAAGTTATATAGGAATTCCTGAGCCCAAGAGTTAAGAATAAAAAGTTCTTTATTACCCAAAATAGAATAACCACTTAGAATAATGAAACAGATTATATTTGTCGAGAAGTGCAAAATCGTATGAATACGACCCTCGTTGTGTATCTTGATTAATTGGATTGTTTCTTTGTGAATTCCTATACCAAGGTTTTGTAGATGTGTCTCCGAGTATTCCTTGATCATTTCCTCTAACAAGAGAAGTTCCTCTAATTCTATAAATTTTTCTAGAATACTCTTTTCTTCAATATCATTCAAAAAAGTTTCGGATTGCCTAGTATTACACCAATTAGTAACCCAAGATTCCAGACTTTTTTGAAATGAGAGAGAAATCCACCAGGGCAAAAATACTATAGATGCAAGATATAAAAGAGGAGTGAATGCTTTCTTTTTTGCCATTTTTCACTGTGAATTGTTAATGAACCCATCTCATCCGTCGACTCTATGTAATCTAATATTTCTCTCACGCATCAGTTCTATTAAAAGTCTCAATTCCAACAAGTAAAAAGGGGGGAATTTCCTTATTTAGAAATGGTTGATTATGAGATATTTCAATTTTTTCTTATTTTTTTTATTGAATTGAGTTGTGTATATTTCGATACATATAAAAGATCCCCAAAAGAGTTTTTTTATACTTGTTCCATATATGTCTGCTTTGACTCGAATGAATGTTCTGAAGAAACCTCGATTAAGTTATGTTATATATGTTATAGAATGATTCTTGCGTTTTTGCCCTTCTGCTGAGAAAGCATTTATTTCTCGGCTCATTTCTTAAAATACTTCAATTGGTACACGCAAGAAATAGGCCAATTCAGCAGCTTTTTGTTCCATTTCCCGTGGAGTAAAATTCTCATCAGTACGAGTCAATGGAATGGCTCCCTGGCCTCTGATATCCATATAAAGGACACGCCGAGCATAAATACCCTCTTTAACTTCTATTCTGATGGACTGAATATCTTTTATAAAAAATTGGAGTAAGACCCGACGATTTTTTCCAGGAAATCCCCAACGAAAGATACACACTATTCCGTCTTTTCTATCAAATCGATCATAACCACTACCTACATTCCACGAAATTGTGCACCACAAATAGGAGCTAATAAAAAGACCCGCGATCCCATAGAAAGACATCACAATTCCTTGTGGAAAAAAAACTATTTGCTGAGACGGAAATAAAGATATCAAATTTCTACCAAGATAACTCGAGGTTCCAACCAACAAGAATCCTAATGAACCTAAAAAAAGGATAACAGCCCAGCAGAAATTACTTGTTTTTCGAGCCCCCGTTATAGGTTCTATCCATATATGTTCTGATCGACAACTCATACTTTATCCAGTTGCTTTTTTTTTATTGAGAGAATACCCCAAATGAATTTGACTTTAGTCCGTTTGTTTCCGAAGTAACCCGCATCAACTAGTACTAGTTTGATGTGAACCTTTAGGAGTAATTCATTAAATTGGTTAGATCTAAACTAATAACATACCCTTCGTATGATCTCACTAAAGATAGCCACATGCATATAGATAGACCAACTTTACCGTTCAGCCATCCGCCGATTCGGGTCTATTTGAAAATCGCTAGAATATAGTATTTTCTGGAGACATAAGAGTTTTTCGGCGGAAGCCGCTTATACCAATTTGTCTAAATGGATATCTGTGTTATGATACAAGCGTAAATTTTGAAAAAAAAAAAGTAGATGAGAGTTTGTGCCATCGGCTCTAAACAATCTTGTTTTTTTGAACATGAAGAAATAAAGAAGCCATTGCGATTGCCGGAAATACTAGGCCTACTAAAGGGACCAAAACAGAGGGAAAGTTAAGAGTTGTCATAAAATGGGTACCTCGATTTACTATTTGTACCTGTTATTTTTATTTAGATTTTATATTTATTATTTAGAATATAAAGATATCTTATTATATATAAAGAATAAAGATATCTTATTATAATTTGATAATTCTAAATTAGAATTATTATTACTTTTTACTTTACTTAATATCTATTCTATTAAGTATAGATATAAGTATATATCTAAGTGAGTATATAATGTAGTTTTTCATTTCATCTTTCTACATGAAAGATTTGAAAGAATATGGATGAGATATTATTTTATTCATTTTTTGCTCTTGTCTTCGAATTTCATTTACTAAGCACTTAAAAATAAATTAGATTCTATTTATATTGAAGGGTTTGTTAGAATGCCATCCAGCAGGGATTCTTAGTAAAAATAAGATTATCGTAAGTCGTAAGATATAGAAAGATACAAAATTATATATTTTCTATATTTTATAGATAGATTTTAATTTAATTATATATGACGAGAAGAAGATATTTTTTATTTGCCTAATTTCACGAAAATAAGAATTTCATCTTTTATCTTGTTAATAGAGGCTTCTTCATCAATAATCAGAAATATAGAAAAAAGGGGCAGATTTTCTATTTTCTGTGACTTTTGATTCTTTGATACAATTAGATCTTATGTCAACAAAGACAACCCTATTCGTCTAATTTTGATTCAAAGGAAAGAAAGTGTGGAGTTGAAATAACTCACTCAGAACGCTTTTTAAAGGATTACGTGGTACGATTAGATCGAATAAGCCCTTCTGGAATAAATACTCAGACGCTTGTGAACCGTCGGGTACTGTTTTATTCAATGTTTGTTCAATTACTCTTTTACCCGCAAAGGCAATATAGGCATTGGGTTCGGCAATAATGATATCCCCCAACATACCAAAACTAGCTGTCACCCCACCGGTAGTAGGAGATGTAAGGATTGGTACATAGAATAACTTTTTATTTGATTGATAATCATATAAAGCAGAAGATATTTTAGCCATTTGCATCAAGCTCAAACTTCCTTCTTGCATGCGTGCCCCTCCAGAAGCACACACTATAATAAGAGGTAGAAATTCTTTAGTAGCGTATTCAATCAAACGGGTAATTTTCTCCCCCACTACGGATCCCATACTACCCCCCATAAACTGAAAATCCATAACCGCAATTGATACGGTAATACCGTTTAGTTGGCCTATGCCTGTTTGAACAGCCTCGGTTAATCCTGTTTTTCTTTGATAAGAATCGATACGCTTTTTATAAGGCTCCTCCTCCGAATGAAATTGAATGGGATCCAGAGAGACCATGTCTTCATCCATAGGCTCCCAAGTACCCGGATCGATCAAAAGTTCAATTCTATCTGAACTACTCATTTTCAAATGATATCCACATTGTTCACAAAGATTCATTTTTGATTGAAAACTTTTCTTATAATTTAATCCATAACAACTTTCGCATTGAATCCACAAATGCCTGTATTTTTGAGTTACA